GGACTTGAACCCTCACGATTTATAAAGTCGACGGATTTTCCTTTTACTATAAATTTCTTTGTTGTCGATATTGACATGTAGAATGGGACTCTATCTTTACTCTCGTCCGATTAATCAGCAGACTATGGGGTGAATGATCTGATCAATGAATATTCGATCCTCTCGTCAATTTGGAATCGATTCAAATCAAAGCAATTTTTTTTTTTTTTTTATTTGAATTATTAATTATTTCATTTTTCATATAAATATAATAAAATACAGATTCGGGTCGGTTGTCATTAATCATTTGAGATAGTATTTCAGTACGTATGCCTATGTATTATGTATATAGGGTTATACTTTACTTTAACTTTCTTTTTTATGGAATTTTAACTTTAACAGAAGGATTCCTTTACTTGACTAATGCAACGCAGTCAACTCTATTTGTTAGAACAACTTCCATTGAGTCTCTGCACCTATCCTTTTGTATTCTTATTCTGTCTTTATGAACCTTTGTTTGTTTTTTGTTTGTTTTCGAAAAATAGGATTTGGCTCAGGATTGCCCCTTTTTTTTTTCCGGGGTTTCTCTGAATTTGAAAGTTATCACTTAGTAAGTTTCCATACCAAGGCTCAATCCAATTAAGTCCGTAGCGTCTACCAATTTCGCCATATCCCCTCTTTGTTTTGTGTTTTGAGATTCATATCTTATTATTATATTATTATGTCATTCCCTTTTTTCTTTCATTTCGATTCTACTGGAACTGTCAAAGTCATTAGATACCGATTTCTATATTCCTAGAAAAGTGTTTCCTCTTATTTGAATATTTTATTTGATTTCTTGTCTAGCCTCTTTCATCTCTATTGGGGACCCCCATTTGGTCTAATCAGAAATCATTCTATCATTTCTGTATCCGCAATTCAATATAGATGCATATATACCACATTTATTCTATATGTTTTTCTTCGAATCATTTTTCTTGTGCAATTTTGAATACTCGAACGGTCAATTCTTTTCTTTTTTTCTATATTCAATTCATTTTTCTATATTCATTTAATTTAATTATGAATTACTACGAATGAAAAGTGAATAGCTAAGATTCCAGTAGTTTACTAAATTCCTATGCATGTACAATTTCTGTTATGTGAGCCCGCTTAGCTCAGAGGTTAGAGCATCGCATTTGTAATGCGATGGTCATCGGTTCGACTCCGATAGCTGGCTTTTTTTCTATTTTTTTTCTATATACATTCTTTGTGTATATACAATAAGGTCCGGATATTGATAGAATCCACCATCTCATTTGTAGTATATCAGTATTTTTTGTAGTATAATACTTCAATAGATTTTGCCTCATTTATCCTATTTATCCTTTAGTTCAGTTTTAATTTAGGTTTATGAAATTTCAATAAAATAAAGAAAATAAGGAGTCTTTATGTCACGTTACCGAGGGCCTCGTTTCAAAAAAATACGCCGGCTGGGGGCTTTACCGGGACTAACTAGTAAAAGGCCTAGAGCCGGGAGCGATCTTAGAAATCAATCGCGCGCCAGTAAAAAATCTCAATATCGTATTCGTTTAGAAGAAAAACAAAAATTGCGTTTTCATTATGGTCTTACAGAACGACAATTGCTTAAATACGTTCGTATCGCCGCAAAAGCCAAAGGGTCAACGGGTCAGATTTTACTACAATTACTTGAAATGCGTTTGGATAACATCCTTTTTCGATTAGGTATGGCGTCAACTATTCCTCGAGCCCGACAATTAGTTAACCATAGACATATTTTAGTTAATGGTCGTATAGTAGATATACCAAGTTATCGCTGCAAACCCCGAGATATTATTACAGCGAAGGATGAACAAAAATCTAGAGTTATGATTCAAAATTCTCTTGATTCATTCCCCCAGGAGGAATTGCCAAAACATTTGACTCTTCACCCATTCCAATATAAAGGATTGGTCAATCACATAATAGATAGTAAATGGGTTGGCTTGAAAATAAATGAATTGTTAGTTGTAGAATATTATTCTCGTCAGACTTAAACCTAACTAAAATAACAAGGGTTCGAACAATTTTGTCCCCTGTCGCCTAAATAAAGAGACCAAAGGTATGGGTTTGCTCGGGGGATTTTTCTCCCATTGATATATCCTAGAATGATAGGGGCATTTTCATTCCTTGTCCACTCGTATTTTCTGTTCCACAGAAATTAGGAATAGAGAATCTATATCAAAGAAAGATCGAACTCTTGGAATAAGGGTATCATTGTTATGTGATTTGGTATATTGCGGTCAATAGCATTTCAGTAACATTGATAAATTAGGTAAAGGTGCGGAAAGAGAGGGATTCGAACCCTCGGTAAACAAAAGCCTACATAGCAGTTCCAATGCTACGCCTTAAACCACTCGGCCATCTCTCCTACATAATGATTAGGATAATGATTATGGCCCCGAAAGCGAGTGAATCGCGAGTCAATCCCGATTTGGGAATGAAGATAACTGTCAATGCAACTATTGATGTAATTATTCCA